GGGCTCAAAGACGTAAAATAGTTATTTGGGAATTGTTTCAAGCAAACGCACATTCCCCTCTTTTTTTGGACAGAATAGAAAAATCCCCTCTTTTTTCTTTTGATATCTCCGGGCTGATTAAAGTAATTTTTAGAAATTGGGTAGGGAAAGGGGAAGCATTCAAAATTGTAGAGTATACAGAAGAAGAAAGAAAAAGAGAAGAAGAAAAAGAGACGAAGAAAAGAACGGAGAAAGAGCGAATACAGATAGCAGAGGCCTGGGATACCATTCCAGTTACACAAGTAATAAGAGGTTGCATGTTACTAACTCAATCTATTTTTAGAAAATATATTGTATTACCTTCATTGCTAATTGCAAAAAATAGTGGACGCATGTTCCTATTTCAATTTCCCGAATGGTTTGAGGATTTACAGGAATGGAATAGAGAGATGCATGTTAAATGTACCTATAATGGTGTTCCATTATCCGAAACAGAATTTCCGAAAAATTGGTTGACAGACGGTATTCAGATAAAAATCTTATTTCCCTTCCGTCTGAAACCTTGGCACAAATCGAAACTACGATCATCTAAGAAAGGTTTAATGAAAAAGAAAAAAGAAAAAGATGATTTTTGTTTTTTAACAGTTTGGGGAATGGAAACTGAACTTCCTTTTGGTTCGCCCCGAAAAGGACCTTCCTTTTTTAAACCCATTTTTAAGGAAATTGAAAAAAAAATTGGAAAATTTAAAAAGAAGTCTTCTCGAGTTCTAATAGTTTTTAAAAGAAAAATAAAATTACTTCGAAAAGTTTTAAAAGAAACAAAAGAATGGGTTATCGAAAGTGTTATTTTTATAAAAAAAATAATAAAAGAACTTTCAAAAATTCTGTTATTTCGATTACCAGGAAGAGAAGTATATGAATCAAGTGAAATTAAAGAAGAAAAAGATTCTATAATAAGCAATCAGCTAATTCACGAATCGTTTAGTGAAATTGCATCTACGAATTGGACAAATTCTTCATTAACAGAAAAAAAAATCAAGGATTTGACTACTAGAACAAGTACAATTCGAAATCAAATAGAAAGAATTATAAAAGAGCAAAAAAAAATAACTCCAAGAATAAATAATATTAGTCTTAAAAAAACAAGTTATAATGCTAAAAGATTCGAAAAATGGCAAATATTCAAAAAAAGAAATGCTCAATTAATCTCTAAATTACCTCTTTTTTTGAAATTTTTCATTGAAAGAATCTACACAGATATATTTTTATGTATCATTAATATTCCCAGAATGAATACAGAACTTTTTCTTGAATCAACAAAAAAAATTATTGATAAATCCATTTACAATAATGAAAGAAAACAAGAAAGAATTAATAAAATTAAGAAAAATCTAATTCCATTTATTTCGACTATAAAAAAGTCACTTGATAATATTAGTAATAGTCAAAAAAATTCACCTATTTTTTATGACTTATCCTACGTGTCACAAGCATATGTATTTTTCAAATTATCACAAATCCAAGTTAGTAACTCGTATAAATTAAGAGCTGTTCTTCAATCTCAAGGAATCCCCCCGCCTGAAATAAAGGATTCTTTTGAAACACAAGGAATGGTTGATTCGAAATTAGGGGATAAGAAACTTCCGAGTTATGAAATGAATCAATGGAAAAAGTGGTTAAGAGGATATTATCAATACAATTTATCTCAGAGCAGATGGTATAGATTAATACCAGAAAAATGGCGCAATACAGTTCATCAGCGTAAAAAGGAAAATTTTAGCAAAAGGCATTCATATGAAAAAGACCAATTAATTGATTTCAAAAAACAAAAACAAATTGAAGTATATTCATTATCTAATCAAAAAAGAAAAGAGAATTTGCAAAAATACTATAAATATGATCTTTTATCATATAAATTTCTTAATTATGAAAATAAAACGGAATACTTTTTTTATAGATCTCCGTTTCAAGGACGTAAGAAGCAAGAGATTTCTTATAACACGCATAAAGAAAATATACTGAGGAACATCCCTATCGATAATTATCTAGGAAAGGTCCATATTCTATATATGGAAAAAACGGTCGATAGAAAATATTTTGATTGGAACATTCTCAATTTTGATCTTAAACAAAAAGGCGATATTGAGGCCTGGGTCAGCAATGGGAATCAAAATACTCAAATAATTCCTAAAAAAGATCTTTTTTACCTTATGATTCCAGAAATCAATCCACCAAACTCCGACAAAGTATTTTTTGATTGGATGGGAATGAATGAAAAAATGCTAAAGTGTCGCATAGCGAATTTGGAACCTTGGTTCTTCCCAGAATTTGTGTTACTTTATAATGCATATAAAAGCAAACCTTGGTTTATACCAAGCAAATTACTTCTTTCAAATTTGAATAAAAATGAAAATAGTAGTGAAAATAAAAAAATAAATCAAAAGCAAAAAGGAAGTTTTTTGATACCATCGAATAAAAAGCATGAAAATCAAGGAGAAAAAGAACCCACAAGTCCAGGAAATCTTGGATCTGTTCTCTCACAACAAAAAGATAGTGAAGAAAATTATGCAAGATCAGACATGAAAAAGGGGAAAAAGAAAAAACAATACAAAAGCAGCGCGAGAGCAGAACTAGATTTCTTCCTGAAACGTTATTTGCTTTTTCAATTGAGATGGGACGATACTTTGAATCAAAGACTGATCAATAATGTCAAGGTATATTGTCTCCTGCTTAGACTGATAGATCCAACCCAAATTACTATACCCTCGATTCAAAATAGAGAAATGAGTTTGGATATAATGCTGATTGAGAAGAATTTAACTCTTAACCAATTGATGAAAAAGGGAATATTGATTATAGAACCCATTCGTCTGTTTGGAAAAAACGATGCACAATTTATTATGTATCAAACCATAGGTATTTCATTGGTTCATAAGAGTAAGCACCAAATTAATCAAAAATACCAAGAACAAAGATATGTTTCTAAGAAGAATTTTGATGAAACTATTTCATCACACCAAAGAATAACTGAAAATAGAGACAAAAATCATTTGGATTTGGTTGTTCCTGAAAATATTTTCTCGTTTAGACGTCGTAGAAAGTTGAAAATTCTAAGTTGTTTTAATTCAAAGAATAGAAATGGTGAAGATAGAAATCCAGTATTTTGGAATGCAAAGGACGTAAAAGACAGCAGCCAAGTTTCGCATGACAGTAACCATTTTAATAGAGAGAAAAATCAATTAATGAAATTAAAGCTCTTTCTTTGGCCTAATTATCGATTAGAGGATTTAGCTTGTATGAATCGTTATTGGTTTGATACCAATAATGGCAGTCGTTTCAGTATGTTAAGAATACATCTGTATCCACGATTGAAATTTTGACATTTCGTGGATAATACACTTTTTCTATATATTCTATACCCTATATATATAATAGGGTATATCAAAGCAAACAAATACATAGATCACATGTCTTGTCTCACATTTCATTCTAATATCCAATAGGAAATAGGAAATGAATAATGTCTCGATTAGATCTCGAAATGAATCAACAGAACCTTCTTTGTTTTAGGTCTAAATTCTTCGATGCGAAAATGTACCAAGCCTTTTCTATCCCTATCTAAATCCAATTAGAAATTGGATTAATTGATTTGAATTCAGAAAATTAGGAGTTCATAAAGAAATTTGGATTAGATTATTGTATATACCAGATTCCAATTAATGGCATTATTATTACTGATCAATAAAATCCATATCTGTAAAAAGGGAAAGGGGATTTTTTTATGGTAACAAATTCATTCATTTCGGTTATTTCTCAAAAAGAAAACGAAGAAAACAGAGGGTCTGTTGAATTTCAAGTATTCAATTTTACCACTAAGATAAGAAGACTTACTTCACATTTGGAATTGCACAAAAAAGACTCTTCATCCCAGAGAGGTTTGCGGAAAATTTTGGGAAAACGCCAACGACTGCTGGCCTATTTGTCAAAAAAAAATAGAAGACGCTATAAAGAATTAATTAGTGAGTTAAATATTCGAGAGATAAAAACTCGTTAATTTGAAGCGTGATACCATTTGAGCTTAGTCGTTTAAATTTTGATGAACTTCTTTTTACTTTCAGCAATGCATGGAAGAACGACTCGGGAAAAAACTTATGATTGCACCAACTACAAGAAAAGACCTCATGATAGTCAATATGGGCCCTCACCACCCATCAATGCATGGTGTTCTTCGACTGATTGTTACTCTCGATGGTGAAAATGTTATTGATTGTGAACCAATACTGGGTTATTTACATAGAGGGATGGAGAAAATTGCGGAAAATCGAACAATTATACAATATTTGCCTTATGTAACGCGTTGGGATTATTTAGCTACTATGTTCACAGAAGCAATAACCGTAAATGGACCCGAACAGCTAGGCAATATTCAAGTACCTAAAAGGGCTAGCTATATCAGAGCTATTATGTTGGAGTTAAGTCGTATCGCTTCTCATTTGTTATGGCTTGGCCCTTTTATGGCAGATATTGGGGCACAGACCCCTTTCTTCTATATTTTTCGAGAACGAGAGTTAATATATGACTTGTTCGAAGCTGCTACCGGTATGCGCATGATGCATAATTATTTTCGTATCGGAGGAGTAGCTGCTGATCTACCTCATGGCTGGATAGATAAATGTTTGGATTTTTGCGATTATTTTTTAACCGGGGTTGCTGAATATCAAAAGCTTATTACGCGGAATCCTATTTTTTTAGAACGAGTTGAAGGCGTAGGCATTATTGGCGCAGAAGAAGCACTAAATTGGGGTTTATCGGGCCCAATGCTACGAGCTTCCGGAATACAGTGGGATCTTCGTAAAATTGATCGTTATGAGTCTTACGACGAATTTGATTGGGAGATTCAATGGCAAAAAGAAGGGGATTCATTAGCTCGGTATTTAGTACGAATCAGTGAAATGACAGAATCCATAAAAATTATCCAACAGGCTCTGGAAGGAATTCCAGGGGGACCCTATGAGAATTTA